GTAGTAGAGATGGCATTGCGAAACAACCATCAACTATAACCCCAAAAGAACCAGATTCCGTAAACAACATAGAGGAAGAATGAGGGGAATATCGTATCGAGGTAATTCTATTTGTTTCGGTCGATATGCTCTTCAGGCACTTGAACCCGCTTGGATCACATCTAGACAAATAGAAGCAGGGCGACGAGCAATGACACGAAATGCCCGCCGTGGTGGAAAAATATGGGTACGTATATTTCCAGACAAACCCGTTACAGTAAGACCTGCGGAAACACGTATGGGGTCGGGTAAAGGATCTCCCGAATATTGGGTAGCTGTTGTTAAACCAGGTAGAATACTTTATGAAATGGGTGGGGTAGCAGAAAATATAGCTCGAAAGGCTATTTCAATAGCGGCATCCAAAATGCCTATACGAACTCAATTCATTCTTTCGTGATAGAAACGTATAACCAAAAGAAAGAGTTCTTGGAATAAAAAAGCCATTGCAGGTTTCTTTTTTTTTTTTTTTTTAGCCCCTTTTGTTTTGCATTGAAAGAACAGATAAAAAAAATGATATGATTCAACCCCAGACCTATTTGAATGTAGCAGATAACAGCGGGGCCCGAGAATTGATGTGTATTCGAATACTAGGAGCTAGTAATCGCCGATATGCTCATATTGGTGATGTTATTGTTGCTGTGATCAAAGAAGCAGTACCAAATATGCCCCTAAAAAGATCGGAAGTGATCAGAGCTGTAATTGTACGTACTTGTAAAGAACTCAAACGCGATAATGGTATGATAATACGATATGATGACAATGCTGCAGTTGTCATTGATGAAGAAGGAAATCCAAAAGGAACTCGAGTTTTTGGTGCGATCGCCCGAGAATTAAGAAAGTTAAATTTTACTAAAATAGTGTCATTAGCCCCTGAAGTATTATAAGATAAGAACATCATCATCATATAGAGTTATAAGGTATAGTAGAGTATTTTGAATGATTAATAGATTGTGTCTCACGTATATACCTTTAATAATGTTACTTCATAACAAAAAATATCATGTTTATTATATCAAAATTTTGAGGAACCACAAATTTTAGTTCATTATGGGTAGGGACACTATTGCTGACATAATAACCTCTATACGAAATGCTGACATGCATAGAAAAGTAACGGTTCGAATATCATCTACTAGCATCACTGAAAGCATTGTAAAAATACTTTTAAGAGAAGGTTTTATAGAAAACGTGAGAAAACATCGGGAAAACAACAAAGATTTTTTTGTTTTAACCCTACAACATAGAAGAAATAGGAAGGGGCCATCTCAAACTATTTTAAATTTAAAACGGATAAGTCGACCTGGTCTACGAATCTATTCTAACTATCAAAGAATTCCTAGAATTTTAGGTGGTATAGGGATTGTAATTATTTCTACTTCTCGAGGTATAATGACAGACCGAGAAGCTCGATTAGAAGGAATCGGCGGAGAAATCTTGTGTTATATATGGTAATCCTTCGACTATCAAAATTATATATGAAATTGATTATTTGTGAAAAAAAAAAAGATAAAGAGTTATCTAATATCACTCCTCCTCCATTAGTTGATATTTCAAGGGGGTTTTACCTGGAATGAAGGAACAAAAATGGGTTCATGAAGGTTTAATTACTGAATCACTTCCCAACGGTATGTTCCGGGTTCGTTTAGATAATGAAGATCTGATTCTAGGTTATGTTTCAGGAAGGATCCGACGTAGTTTTATACGGATACTACCAGGAGATAGAGTCAAAATTGAGGTAAGTCGTTATGATTCAACTCGAGGGCGTATAATTTATAGACTCCGCAACAAAGATTCGAACTCGAACGATTAGGTGATTTAAGATTACTTTTTGGGAGATACAAGTCGAGATTTTAAATGAAATTTCAAGAAACTTATTTTCTTCCACGAAGTAGATTAGGAATTAAGTTTAAGTTAAGGAATGCAAAATATGAAAATCAGGGCCTCTGTTCGTAAAATTTGTGAAAAATGTCGACTGATCCGTAGGCGGGGACGAATTATCGTAATCTGTTCCAACCCAAGACATAAACAAAGACAAGGATAATTTTTCTAAAAGGAACTCCCTAAAGGACCCCAAATGTACAAATAAAAATAAAAGATCTGTTTTAACATGAAATGGATATATCCATATATCTCTGACTCATATTTATGAGATGCTAAAATATGGCAAAACCTATACCAAGAATTGGTTCACGTAGGAATGGACGTATTGGTTCACGTAAAAGTACACGTAGACTACCAAAGGGAGTTATTCATGTTCAAGCAAGTTTCAACAATACCATTGTGACTGTTACAGATGTACGGGGTCGGGTTGTTTCTTGGTCCTCGGCCGGTACTTGTGGATTCAAGGGTACAAGAAGAGGGACACCATTTGCTGCTCAAACAGCAGCAGGAAACGCTATTCGTACAGTAGTGGATCAAGGTATGCAACGAGCAGAAGTAATGATAAAAGGTCCTGGTCTCG